CACTAGAACAGAAGGGTCTAATAATCTAGATGTTACTCAAAAATACAGGCATTTGTGGGTTCAATGCGAAAATTGTTATGGATTAAATTATAAGAAATTTTTGAAATCAAAAATGAATATTTGTGAACAATGTGGATATCATTTGAAAATGAGTAGTTCAGATAGAATCGACCTTTCGATTGATCCGGGTACTTGGGCTCCTATGGATGAAGACATGGTCTCTCTAGATCCCATTGAATTTCATTCGGAGGAGGAACCTTATAAAGATCGTATTGATTCTTATCAAAGAAAGACAGGATTGACTGAAGCTATTCAAACAGGCACAGGTAAATTAAACGGTATTCCCGTAGCAATTGGGGTTATGGATTTTCAGTTTATGGGGGGTAGTATGGGATCTGTAGTAGGCGAGAAAATAACCCGTTTGATCGAATATGCTACCAATCAATGTTTACCTCTTATTTTAGTGTGTGCTTCTGGAGGAGCACGCATGCAGGAAGGAAGTTTGAGCTTGATGCAAATGGCTAAAATATCTTCCGCTTTATATGATTATCAATCAAATAAAAATTTATTCTATGTATCAATCCTTACATCTCCGACTACAGGTGGGGTGACAGCTAGTTTTGGTATGTTAGGGGATATCATTATTGCCGAACCCAATGCCTACATTGCATTTGCGGGTAAAAGAGTAATTGAACAAACATTGAATAAGACATTACCTGAGGGTTCACAGTCGGCTGAATATTTATTCCATAAGGGCTTATTCGATCCAATCGTACCACGTAATCCTTTAAAAAGTATTTTGAGTGAGTTATTTCACCTCCATGTTTTCTTTCCTTTGAATCAAAATTCAATCAAGTAGAGCCTTAATCAAAAAAAAATTGGATTTGTGATCAACTAGTAGTTATTCATTTAGTTTAAAGGAATCAAATTCAAAATCCATTCTGTGGATTATTCTTTTTTTTTTATTTGTAAGAAAATCTTTATTCCAGTTAATTAAATTTAAATTATAAGACAAGAAAAATAAAAAATATTAATATAATAAATTAATAAATAAAAAATTGGATTATCATACATATATTTCATGTCGAAAGATTAAAAATTCTGTTCTACATTCCTTTTCCATATATATATACTCATCTATATATATAATTCTAATTATTAGAGAATTCAAATAATTATACTCATGTAGATATACTTATTATAATTATAGAATTATTCTAATTCTAAGAAATTAGAATAATTATATATATTAATATATGCATTATAATAATTCTAAGCTATTTTTCTAACAATAAATAACAGATAAAAATATTAATATAATTAGGATAAATAACATAACAATAATAATAAATAACAGGTACAAATATTAAGTCTATTAAATTGAGGTATCCATTCTATGACAACTTTCAACAACTTACCCTCTATTTTTGTGCCTTTAGTGGGCTTAGTTTTTCCGGCAATTGCAATGGCTTCTTTATCTCTTCATGTTCAAAAAAACAAGATTTTTTATTTTTAAATACGATGGTGCCAAATCTTCTATATATATTTTTTAAGAATGCGACTTCTACCATAACACAGATATTTATATTTATTTAGTTATATTTATTTAGTAGGATAGAGTATAACATATAGCTTACTCTTTCCATAAACGATTATACATCCCATCTGAGTAAATGAATTATAAATATTTGAAAAAAAAAAAGAATTGAATAGATGGCAATCGGAGCGAATATCTGAGATATAGATATAAAGTAAATATATCTATATAGTAAATATATCTATATATAAGTATCTATAGGAAATTATATGTCAGTTGATCTTATTATTTTAGATCTAAACAATTCGATGAATTACTCTTAAAGGTTCACATCAGAATAATACTAGTTGATGAGAGTTACTTCGGAAACCAACAAAAGTAAAGTCAAATTTATTTCGGTTATTTTTTTTATTCTTCCAATTCCAATAAAATGCAATTAGATCTAGTATGAGTTGGCGATCAGAACGTATATGGATAGAATTTTTAAGGGGATCTCGAAAAACAAGCAATTTCTGCTGGGCCTTTATCCTTTTTTTAGGTTCATTAGGGTTTTTATTGGTTGGAACTTCCAGTTATCTTGGTAGAGATTTGATATCTTTATTTCCGTCTCAGCAAATCATTTTTTTTCCACAGGGGATCGTGATGTCTTTCTATGGGATCGCAGGTCTCTTTATTAGTTCTTATCTATGGTGCACAATTTTTTGGAATGTAGGTAGCGGTTATGATCGATTCGATAGAAAAGAAGGACTAGCGTCTATTTTTCGTTGGGGATTTCCTGGAAAAAATCGTCGCATTTTCCTCCGATTCCTTCTGAAAGACATTCAATCCATCAGAATCGAAGTGAAAGAGGGTATTTATGCACATCGTGTCCTTTATATAGAAATCAGAGGCCAGGGGGCCATTCCCTTGACTCGTAATGAGAAGAATTTGACCCCACAAGAAATTGAACAAAAAGCTGCAGAATTGGCCTATTTCTTGCGTGTACCAATTGAAGTATTTTGAAAAATGAAGCGAAGAATGAATGCTTTCATATTCTTAATTTTTAACACGAGGGAAAAACTGAGAAATTCTTTTTTTTTTTTTATTTGGAATTAATACGTTAGATACAGATAGATTATATCTTGTAAATTATCTCAACTTTTTTGTCAATCGAACTTTCTCTTTCTTTTTTTATTCTTTTTTGTATTCCTTAATTATAATTAACAAAATTACCAAAGGATTGGACCACTTATAACGAAAACTTCTGCCTTGTTTTGACACTCATTTTTGACCATAACATCATATAATAGTCTTGATAAAGTTCTCTTCAATTTTATTGGACTGGGTTGTGGGTAGTAGGCGCATTTTTTTTTTTTTTTATTTTTTCTATTTTGATCGAATAGAAAGGGACTTCTTTCACCTGTAAATCCTAATCCTGAAGTGGTTCTTTCGTGCATTCATCGAAACCGGGCAATTGCTTCAAATTTGAGTAATTGTTATATTTGGAAACAATAGATATTTTTTTTCTTGATTCGAATTTAAAAAGTGGATTCTTTGTTTTTCTATTTTTGTATTGTTTCGAAATTTAAGGACTAACCACTCAAGCACAAATAAAAAACAGAGAATAGATTGATAATAGAATCAATATGACTTGTAATAGAACTTATGTTTGATATGAATATTAAATATTGTATCAAGTCGACGAATTAAGTAAAAGTAAGTTCATTAAAAAAAAAAAGAAAAGACGAAAAAATGGCAAAAACGAAAGCATTCATTCCCCTTCTATATCTTGCATCTATAGTATTTTTGCCCTGGTGGATCTCTCTTTCATTAAAAAAAAGCCTAGAAGCTTTGGTTACTAATTGGTGGAATACTGGGCAATCTGAAATTTTCTTGAATCATATTCAAGAAATTTTTTTTTTTAAAAAAGTTCTAGAATTAGAGGGACTCTTCCTCTTGGACGAAATGATAAAAGAATACCCAGAAACACATCTACAAAAGCTTCCTATCGGAATTTACAAAGAAACAATCCAATTGATCAAGATACACAATCATGATCGTATCCATATGATTTTGTACTTCTCGACAAATATAATCTCTTTTATTATTCTAAGTGCTTATTCTATTCTAGGTAATGAACAACTTTTTCTTCTTAACTCTTGGGTTCAAGAGTTCCTATATAACTTAAGTGATACAATCAAAGCTTTTTCTATTCTTTTATTAACTGATTTATGTATAGGCTTCCATTCGCCCCATGGTTGGGAACTAATGATTGGATCTATTTACAAAGATTTTGGATTTGCTCATAATGATCAAATTATATCCGGTCTTGTTTCCACTTTTCCAGTCATTCTAGATACAATTTTAAAATATTGGATCTTCCGTTATTTAAATCGTGTATCTCCGTCACTTGTAGTGATTTATCATTCAATAAATGACTAAAAAATGATCCACTGATCCAATTTTCAGGTTTGTTACTTTGTACATAAGTAAAACATTAATAATTTTACTTATTTCTTCTACCCATCCAGGAGAATTCTTCCTAGATTCGAGTAAAAATTTTTAAGTAAATAGCAGAATCGGGGATAGGGAACTATACTAGCAACCTACCTAATTTTATTGTAGAAATTTTCGGGATCAATGATTGGACCATGCAAACTAGAAATACCTTTTCTTGGATTTGGATAAAGGCAGAGATTACTCGATCCATTTTCCTATCGCTCATGATATATATAATAACTGGGGCACCTGTTTCAAATGCATATCCCATTTTTGCACAGCAGGGTTATGAAAATCCACGAGAAGCGACCGGCCGTATTGTCTGTGCCAACTGCCATTTAGCTAATAAGTCCGTGGATATTGAGGTTCCACAAGCTGTACTTCCGGATAGTGTATTTGAAGCAGTTGTTCGAATTCCTTATGATAAGCAATTGAAACAAGTTCTTGGGAATGGTAAAAAGGGAGCTTTGAATGTGGGGGCTGTTCTTATTTTACCTGAGGGGTTTGAATTAGCCCCTCCCGATCGTATTTCGCCCGAGATTAAAGAAAAGATAGGCAATTTGTCTTTTCAGAACTATCGTCCCACTAAAAAAAATATTCTTGTGATAGGTCCTGTTCCTGGTCAGAAATATAGTGAAATCACCTTTCCTATTCTTTCTCCGGACCCTGCTACTAAGAAAGATGTTTACTTCTTAAAATATCCCATATATGTAGGTGGGAACAGAGGAAGGGGCCAGATTTATCCCGACGGGAGTAAGAGTAATAATAATGTTTATAATGCTACAGTAGCGGGTATAGTAAGCAAAATAATACGAAAAGAAAAGGGAGGATATGAAATAACCCTAGTGGATACATTGGATGGGCGTCAAGTGGTGGATATTATCCCTCCAGGACCAGAACTTCTTATTTCAGAAGGCGAATCTATCAAACTTGATCAACCATTAACGAGCAATCCTAATGTGGGTGGATTTGGTCAGAGGGAGGC